CAAAAAAAAGGATACATTCTGGGAAAATGAAGCTTCCATGGAAGAGAAGTAAATGAAAGGCTTTCATAAAAATTCTCGTAGAATCGAGAATGAAGTTTTCATTCTGTACATGCCAGATCATGAATTAGTAACTGCATTGTTTCGAACTTTCTATTTTTGCAATGGGATATGTACGGAATCCCCATGAATAAACAAGATTGGAGACCCTCTTTCAAATATCTATTAAAATGCTATGTATATTTTGATGCATTTCGAAAGAAATCTCAAGAGGGTCCATAAAAATAGGTACAATTGGGAAGCGATATTTCTTTTTTAGGTACAAAATACAAAATCTTTTAGGTAAAAATAGAAACGAGATTGTTATCCTTACCAACTTGATTTTGTTGCACCCGGCATGCATGAACCATTTCTCGAAGTATGTGCCCGGATAGTCCAAAATCTCGATAGTTAGCTCTAGGTCTCCCAGTAACAAGACAACGTCTATGAAGACATGTAGGTGCACTATTACGTGGTAGAGATTGCAATTTTCTCTGAATTTCTCTTATTTCTCTTTGACTCAGGGATCTGATTCTCTTGATCCTTCTGATTTTGTTTCTATGACATTCCAGATCCTCTCAATCTGTATTGGAGTATATCTCTGTCGAATCAATTGAACCAATTCCTCGTCGTCCGAGGATGACGATTGGAATTGTTCTTCTATGTTATTCCAGATCCTCTCAATCTGTATTGGAGTATATCTCTGTCGAATCAATTGAACCAATTCCTCGTCCTCCAAATCATCCGGCTTTAATTCTTGAGATAATGGATTATCAAAATTTAGTATATTGTCATTTACTTCCTCTCGATCTAAATCTAGATAAAATAAAGGATTCCAGGGAATTGATCTCAGTGTTGCCAAAGCTTCTTTTTTGAATCTTTCATTCACAGATTCCGGTATAGTATTATATTGATGAAAAGATTTTTTTTGTTTTTCTGCAAGTGGAACTCTGCGGATTATAGTATTTAATATATTAGCCTTACCTTTCGTAAGCGACGATAGCATGAAACGACCATAATGTAAACTACGACTTTGGCGGATAAAGGAAACAGATTTCCATTCATGTTTATTGGTCATAGGTTCGATTTCACTTCTGTTAGTATTTCGAAAAAAATAAAATGTAGGGCCAGGTATAATAGTTGATACCCGAGACCAAGTGACTATTACTCGAGATCGAGTTACTATTACCAAAAATAGTAGAATTAGAATTCTTTTTACTAAAAAAAGTAGTTTTTTTTTACAATAAAAACTAAAATTCTTCTTTTGAAAAAAATTAGAATCCTTCTTTTGATTTTGAAATTTTTTGTTTTTTTACTTACCATTTATTTTTCCTCCTATTTTATTTGGTAGTTATAAAATTGATATTATAGTTTAATAAATCAAACCGACTTTGTCAATAGTTGCGAAAGTCAAAAATTCTTTTTTTTATCTTTTTTTTTTTATTTCCCCCCCCCCCTTTTTTTGCATGGTAAAGATTGATTGTTATTCTATGTCCTATAGATCTATCAAAAACAGGTCTAAATACATCATAACATGGAACCAAGGCCCTTGTAGAACCTTGGTATTTCTCAAATTGAAAAAAAGAACATAAAGAAACTTAACTTCCTTCTTTATATTCTTTTTATTCTTTTTTTCATCTCTGCTAAAAAAGAAAAACAATAATATACTCTCGAGAATTCACGATGGAATTCTTGTATATTGTTTTGAGGAAACAGTGAGACTCGATTATATAGATCGTCAAAATCTATAAGATCTTGCAGAGTCTTGAATTCGGCTTCCTTAAGAAGCCTTGCTACATCCCGTCCAAAAAATTGAGCAATTTCAAAAGTATGGAATTTGAAGACATTTTCCATCTTCTTCAAACGCGAAATCTTTTGAAGTAGAGTGAATTGAAAGGACTTTTTGATGCTAGATTCTTTTGCGGGGCTAGAATCTGCTTTGCTTAACCAATAAATATGTACTCTGCTTAAGGAATACAGATGATTCCAAAGTTCCTCGAATCCACCAAGGAATGAATATATATCGTTTCCAGAGAAGTAGATTAAACTATAAAAATCTCTACAATCTATGAGGTCCTGAAAACTTTTCAGAGAATTTTTCTGAAAAATATTGAATATTTTGCGTGGAAAGAATTCAGCAAGGTTATCTACTTGCTTTGCAAGGTTATCTACTTGCTTTGTATTTAATTCCACTTCCAAGATTTTGATCCTGGCCATATAATCCAAAATACGCCAAAATTTACGATTGAAATTTTGCCTGTCAATCGTAGACCAGTCAACATTTAATTTTTCTCTTTTATCCCCAGACGAGAAAACTTTTAAATTGATATGTAGATGAACATCATCAAACTCGCGGCCACCACATGCAAAAATACACATCAATCCGCAAGAAAATAAGTCCTGGATTTGGTAGGAAGCGAATGATTCTTCCGTCTCCAGAGTCCGCAAGTGAATAATCATATCA